AGTAATGAGCCTCCCAATATTGGGAGGCTCATTACTTCAATTGATATAATAAAAAATCATTTCGTCTTTTTAGTTTGAATTTTAGGCGGTTCTCGAAAAAAGATAGCGAAAAAAATGATACCTAGAGTGGAGACTAAGAGGAATGTATAAACCAATGCTTCCATAAATTTGATCGTGCTTTACTTACAATTATAACTTCCGTACCTATTTATTTGAGATTATCTCTCCGATAAAGAAAAAGAAAGAGTCAAAGAAAAGGCGAAGAAGATTTTTCGGTTAACCTTAACCTATGTGAAATAAAAAAAAAAAAATAACAGAGAAATCCTGTATCAGACTGCTTGTCTTCTTGTAGTTGGATCTCCAAGTTTTTGGAATGTTCCAAATTCCACTTGAGTATCCAAATCCGGGTCAATACCAGCAAAAACATCTCTGAAGAGGGTTCTAGCACCATGCCAAATGTGCCCGAAGAAAAAGAGCAGAGCAAACGAAGCATGCCCAAAAGTAAACCAGCCTCTCGGACTGCTACGAAAAACACCATCCGATTTCAAAGTAGCGCGATCTAATTCAAAAATTTCACCTAATTGAGCGCGTCTAGCATATTTTTTAACAGTAGCAGGATCACTATAACTGACTCCATTAAGTTCGCCACCATAGAACTCAACGGTTACACCTACTTGTTCGACACTATACTTAGATTCTGCCCTTCTAAAAGGAACGTCGGCTCTAACAATTCCGTCTCCGTCTACCAAAACAACCGGAAATGTTTCAAAAAAAGTAGGCATACGACGTACAAAAAGTTCACGCCCCTCTTTATCTCTAAAGATAGGATGTCCTAACCACCCAACAGCTATTCCATCCCCACTATCCATTGAACCCGCTCTGAATAATCCCCCTTTTGCAGGATTATTCCCGATGTAATCATAAAAAGCCAATTTTTCAGGAATTTTAGCCCAAGCTTCTGATAAGCTTTGATTTTTGGCTAGCCCAGCGCCAACTCTTCGATATATTTCTTGCTGGAAGTATCCCTGATCCCATTGATAACGGGTGGGACCAAATAATTCGATAGGGGTTGTTGCTGAACCATACCACATTGTTCCAGCAACAACAAAAGCTGCAAAAAAGACAGCAGCAATACTACTGGAAAGGACGGTTTCAATATTGCCCATACGCAATCCCTTGTAGAGACGTTGGGGCGGACGGACACTAAGATGAAATAGACCCGCTAATATACCTAAAGTCCCCGCTGCAATATGATGAGAGGCTATTCCTCCCGGAACAAAAGGATCAAAACCTTCTACGCCCCATGCTGGATTTACAGGTTGTACCTCTCCGGTTAGTCCATAAGGATCGGACACCCATATTCCAGGACCATACAACCCTGTTACATGAAATGCGCCAAAACCAAAGCAAACTAGCCCTGAAAGAAATAAATGAATTCCAAAGATCTTGGGCAAATCTAAAGAAGGTTTTCCTGTGCGTTCATCAGAAAATATTGCTAAATCCCAATACACCCAATGCCAGATAGCTGCCAAGAAGCATAAGCCAGAAAACATAATATGTGAGCCGGCCACACCTTCGTAACTCCAAATACCCGGATTCGTTACAGTTCCCCCTGTGATACTCCAACCACCCCATGAATTAGTTATTCCTAAACGAGTCATGAAGGGTATAACGAACATACCTTGTCTCCACATTGGATCAAGGACGGGGTCAGAGGGATCAAAAACTGCTAATTCATATAAAGCCATCGAACCGGCCCAACCAGAAACCAAAGCTGTATGCATTATATGGACAGCCAGCAAACGCCCGGGATCATTCAATACGACGGTATGCACACGATACCAAGGCAAACCCATGTAAATACCCCTTTATCAACGAAAAATAGACACTATGTAACTTTATTGCATTGGAAAAACTATGCTATGGACCTCCCCCTTTCAGTGGATTCTTTCGGAGAAAGGATTAAAATTTGTTATATATATATTTTTTTAGTAAAAACGTAACAATTCGGTTCGTAGGAACAATGAGAAGCAGATCTATTCTATATCCGATAAGTACCAATACGCAATGGGGCTTCATCCCATTTTCTATGAACGAATACATAGTTGTTAATCATTTTTCCCAGCTATGATGATAAAAGACAATATGATTAAGACAATCAAGGTATTCTGACGCTTCCACACCAAAGCGGCCGCGGTCCGACCGACGTTTACACATGAAAGATCCCGCGCCGCGTAAGGCCGATAACAACACCTTCTTCCAGGGTCGCGATTTTTTGTTGCTCGCTTTTTATGCCTATTGGTGTTCCGAAAATACCTTTCCGGATTCCCGGAGATGAAGAAGCTTCTTGGGTTGACCTGTAGTGCGACTTGTCAGATATTTTGGGCTATATGGGATTTTCCCGTTGTCTCCCCCGATCGAGATATCGCCCATTTTGCCCAAGAAAGACTGAATTATCCAAAATTTGGAGCGTGAAGGAAGTTCGATTGTGAAGTTCAATTAAGTACAATTAGATCTATTTTGGGGGGTATTCAAATCAATATTATCAATGCGAATCTACTTTTTAAAAATTTATGGTTAGCTTGGGTGGACCAAAAAAATGAAGGACCCAGGCTCTGTTTAGAAAAAACCCAATTGGTAATAAATATATTTATGATTATTAATATTTAATTTCATAATACTTATATCATAGATCCTAAAAGATCTTTTGAATAAGATTAAAATTTATAACTTTTAATACCCCCAAAAATAGGATAAATACGTCGAATATTTGGCAGAAGATAGGAAATTTATTGACAAAAAAGTAAGTGGTAGGAAAAAGACGAAGTTTTATATTAGTAAGATGTGTCCTGCTGTATGTGCAAATCAAAATCGGGTCTATTTTTACTCGGAGTAGAGCAGAAACCTAAAACAACTGAAGAAGTCCATTAGGAACAAGAAAATAACATCGTGATTGGGATTCGATCTCGGTGAAACCATACATCAATGATAAGTTAGGTCGATAAGTTTAATGGATTTTGTTTATTTATAGGGAATGGGGACAAAGGAAAAGGCCTCTTTCTTGAAAAAAAAAGTAGCATCTTTAATAAATTCTAAAATTAGAGTAGAAAAAGGATGTCCCGCCATAAAAAACAAAAGAAAGAGGGCCGGAATCCACATATTGATTCTTTTTTTCGCAAATTTTGTTAAACCGTATGCATCAAAAGGTGCATGTACGGCTCTTATCTTAAGGGATCCAAATTTGATCCTAATTAACGGACTTTATCGAAGTAGATCCCTCTTTTTAGGCCAAGAAGTTGATTACGAGATCGGGAATCACATTGCTGGGCTGATGATATTTCTCAGCATAGAGGATGCGAATAAGGATCTTTATTTCTTTATAAACTCTCCCGGCGGGTTGGCAGTAGCCGGATTAGTCATTTATGATACTATGCAATTCGTAACACCTCATGTGTATACACTAGGCTTAGGATTAGCCGCCTCAATGGGATCCTTTCTCCTGGTCGGCGGAGAAATTACCAAACGCCTAGCATCCCCTAACGCTTGGCGCCAATGCGTTTTTTAAGAAAAAAAGACTATGCCTTCGCCATATGAAATATGAATATTAAGTAATAATAGCATGGCACTTCTCGAATTCGATATGAAATATATATATTTTTCAAAACACAGATTATATATCGAAAGGGCACTATCAAATTAGTATAAGAGGTATTCCCCGATTTTATCCGGGACCTTTTCAGCGTCACAAACTTTTTTGTTTTCACCCCTATGAAATGAAAGAGTAAAAAAAAAAAGAAACTTTGGGATTGCTGAATCACAAACGAGATAATATATAAAAAGCAACGGGGCCATCATAGTATTTTTTAACTGTTCTGAAAGCAAGGATGGTAATTGGATCATTTGCAGACCCGGATCTGAGAAAAAAAACCTAGATCTAATCTATATTATTTTCTCTTTCTTCACTGAAAGGTCAGATCAAAGTGAATTCGATTGTGGAGCCGTATGCAATGTGCCGAAGATGCCTGTACGGTTGCTCAATTTTATCTTGTTTTTCTTAATTATCCCCTCTCCTCATCATCCGAGATAGAGGAACCATTTGTTATATCATCAGGGTAATGATACATCAGCCCGCGTCCTCTTATACTGCCAAAGACCCAGCGGCAGAGGTATTCGTGGACTCAGAGGAAATAGAAGAAATTCGCGAAATGGTCCTAAGGGTTTATGTACAAAGAACAGGCAAACCCCCAGGGGTTATAAACGACCATTTGGAAAGAAATATTTTTATGTCAGCAACCGAAGCCAAAGATTATGGAATTATTGATGGTATAGGGATTAAAGATATTCTTGTTCGTATACGGGATGACCATCCTCTTCTGGACGATTCTCCCAACCCCGCAACACCCCGAGAATTGCGATAAGTTTGCCTTTCGTTTTCCCTTTAAAATTACTAGAAAAAAAACTAGGAAAAAAAGGGAATGTCAACGCATTCGGGAAGAAACACTTGTTCTTTCTTTATTGTAATGTATAATTGTAATACATATGGGATCGAATCCATATGGAAGCAGTTAGGATAAGAACCACTTGTATTTGTCCACGGAATTCCTAATTCCAATTGAAATATACACGGATTCGGTAGCTAAGATTGCTGGGTTTCAGCATATTCATGGTACCCGCGGTATAGGGGTTCAAAATGTTTTGATTGCACCTTATCCTAATCACAACCAGGGAGTTGCGCTTAATTGAACTTCCTACTTCCGTGTTTCGTAATGTTGACTATTATTCCTAAGCAGGCCGGGTGGGGTTCGGATCGATCTAAACCCACCCACTCATTATGTATACGATTCAAGATGCCAACTATTAAACAACTTATTAGAAACACAAGACAGCCAATCAGAAATGTCACGAAATCCCCCGCCCTGCGGGGATGTCCTCAGCGCCGAGGAACATGTACTAGGGTGTATGTGCGACTCGTTCAGATCCTCGCTCGGACAAAATAAAGAAAAAAATGCAAGTCTCAATGTCAGTACCTGTGAATGGGATAAAATAGAAGCAAGGGACGTTCACTATTAAATAAAAAGACATAAAAAAAAGATATATTATATCCTTCTAGCGTGTTGGAATTTATGGTTTCCATTGGTGCAAATCCAAGCATTTCAATTTTGAATTGAAGATGAAAAAATTCCCCATTGGTAACAAATGGTTATACATTAAGCGGGGGAAATCCCATTTTCAAAGTAGAAATCTTATGCCTCTACTTTGGAAAAATTGGAAAAACGGACTAAAAGGGTCAGCTACTCAGCTAATCTTCATAATTCAATATCGTTACTCTATAGGTAGGTCTCGTTGTGAAAGACCTATGACTAGATAATTCATGGGTAGAGCCAGAGAATGTGAACTGTACACGTTCCCAATGGCATTGATGAAATGAAGTAAGGGGCTCCGGTGTATAGAGAGGACCTCACCGTTTAAGACGTAACCATAGAAACGAAGGAACCCACAATTTCTTTATTCATTTCTATTTAGTAGTTTTTTATCTTTTATGTTTTTTAATACCGAGTATCAATACAATTTCTTATTTCGAGGTGAAATGCCGATAAAAAAAAAAGATAAATCGTGGTCGGGAAGGTTATAGTAGCCAAAGCCGTTGGAATTTTTGTTTTATACATTGGAAGAATCCGTTTTGTTATTAAGAAACTAGGAAAGAGGAAAAGAATAACTGAAAGAAAACAAATTTATTAGTTATTCATTAAAGTTTCATTTATTCAATGACCAGAATTAGACGGGGATATATAGCTCGTAGACGTAGAACAAAAACGCGTTTATTTGCATCAAGCTGGCGGGGGGCTCGTGCAAAACTGACTCGAACAATTATTCAACAGAGAATAAGAGCTTTATTTTCGTCTCATCGAGATAGAGATAGACAAAAGAGGGATTTTCGTCGTTTGTGGATCACTCGAATAAATGCAGCAATTCGCGAGAGGGGGGTATCCTATATTTATAGTAAATTTATACATAATCTGTACAAGCGGCAGTTGCTTCTTAATCGTAAAATGCTTGCACAACTTGCTATATTAAATAGGAATTGTCTTTATATGATTTCCAATGAGATCCTAAAAGAAGTAGATTGTCAGGAATCCGCTACAATATTTGAAATCTAGTTCGCTGGAGAATGAACTCCGGGAAGGTAGAGTAGAAATTAATATGATAAGGAGAATATGATAAAGCCACTCAAAATTAAATCAGTAAAGACGTCCAATATCCAATAAAAAAAGATTTCTTGTTCCCACATTCTTGTTTTTTCTTACAATACAACAATCTAAGGAAGATTGGATTCTCGAATTTTTCGAACAAACTCTCAATTAATTTAATTGAGGAGTAAGCTTTGTTTTTTTTTTTATTTATTTCTCGTTCTAAGACCAACAGTTCTGACGGTCGACTGCTTTCTTTCAAACCGTTTCGCCTTATGACGAAAAGGTAACAAAGATAAAATACGAGCTTGTTTTATAGCAATAGTAATTAATCTTTGTTGTTTTAAAGTCAATCTATTTACCCGTCTCGATAAAATTTTTCCTTGTTGACTAATAAATCGACTAATTAAACTGATGTTTCTATAATCAATTCGATCCCCCGATTGGATCGGGGGCAAACGCCTACGAAAAGATCGCTTAGATTTAAGAAAGAGTCGCTTGGATTTATCCATGGTTTGTTTATTCCTTAGCCCGAAAATACTAGTTGAATCTGATCCAAAAAAATGAGAATGCTAAAAGGAAAGGATTTGGTTTTTTTCTTTTTAAGTTATTCTAGATTTAAGCCATATCATAGATTATAGAAATCCTGTTCCATATAACAATTAAGAATACGGTGTGTCCCCTTTCATGTTCCTTGTAAAAAAAGACAGACACTTGACTCTTGATTCGATCTATTTCTTTATCTCCCCGTGAATTGTCTGTTTGTAACAATAGGGACAGAATTTTTTCAATTCTAATCGACCAGGCGTATTGTGTCGATTCTTTTGAGTAACATATCTGGAAATACCCTTCGATTCCTTATTATTATTAACACCCCCTCGAACACAATTGGTACATTCCAAGATAACCGTTACACGGGCATCTTTACCCCTGGCCATAACATAACCCCCCCTTTGATTTTTTGATTTAACCAACCCTTCTTTTTTTCGATCTAAAGGTAAAAAAAGGAAGGAAAAAAAAGAAATAGAAGTTGCTCTAACTAGCAATTTGGAAAGATTTCCTTGCAATCACAACAAAATATAGTAAGTAATATTCAATTAAATATTTTAAAAATCCAACTAATCAAAATTAATATAAATAGAAAAAAAAAGTAAAATAACGATTTCTAACTCTATTTCATTGAGTTCTATTTACAATAGAATTCTATTCTCTATTCGAAGATAGTCTTATTTCATTTAAATATCTTGTAGGATATTCTTGTTTTAGACAAATTTCCGCTCTCACGATATTTATTTTTTTTTTTCAATTGAATGGGATGCGTAAACCAAATTTCGCCAGAGTTGAATCTACGTTTTTATTTCTCTTTCCTCCTTTCTTTATTGTACTTAATCGGATCTAATTCTATTTTAGATACAAAAAAAGAGGGGGAGGGATTAGTCATAGATCTTGTGATTCTATCTCTAATCTTCTTCACCCCCTCCCATGTCAATAGTTAATAACTAGGAAAAAAAAGGAAATGTCAACGCATCCGGGAAGAAACGATTGATCTCTATCAATAGACCCGCTAAAGCCCCGAACCAGAGAGCACTTAGTACCGGTGCCACGGAAAGATATGTTTTTAGATCTCGCATTGAAAATCCTCCTTCTTTATTGTAATGTGTAATTGTAATACATATGGGATCAGATGTATATGGAAGCAGTTAAGATAAGAACCACTTGTATTTGTCCACGGAATTCCTAATTCCAATTGAAATGTACACGGATTCATTAGAAATAATTTTGCCCTTTCTTAAAACCAAAAAACATCCCTTTCCAAATGAGCATCCCCCCAAAACAAAACATTCATTTTGAGTTCTTTTTTACGATTCATCTAATCATCTAAGATATATATTATAATAATAAATAATATATAAATAATATATAAGCCTTCTAAATATATTAAATATATAATATAATAACTAATATCTAATCACTAATAATACATATTAGATAGATAAGCCTTCTATTATTAGATGGTTGTTGTGTTATATGAGACCAAAAAAATAAATGGCAAGAGAACTTGTATATCCATGGATATGGCTAAGGATAAAAAAAAGGATTTGGAAAACAAGACAGGAATTCTCTACAATGACACAGTCGACCAATTGAAAGGGATGTAGCGCAGCTTGGTAGCGCGTTTGTTTTGGGTACAAAATGTCACGGGTTCAAATCCTGTCATCCCTACCTATTACTTCTCCTCTGAACAGTAACGAGGGATCGAGTGAAATCGATTCAAATCATGCATACGGAATCGTTTTTTAGTCTCGGTATATATAAGATATGTATGCTATATGATAGCATACAAGAGGTATTGGGATTACAAAACAAAAGACTCTTCCTTACATAGAGTCTTAGCTATTGTGATTAGAAAGCGCTCTTAGTTCAGTTCGGTAGAACGTGGGTCTCCAAAACCCGATGTCGTAGGTTCAAATCCTACAGAGCGTGATTCGGGTCTTGGTTAGGTTAAGACGAGACACTATTTGAACCCCTCTTTTCTTTAATTCACAGGAGGTCAATCCAAAAAAGATGTTAATTAATTAATCAAAGGTCCAGCTGATCACCACGTCTGTATTGTAAATATGCAGTTACAAATAATCCAGCTAAAGTAATAGGAATTAGACCTAAGACAATTCCAAATAGAAAAACTTCAATCATTTCAATTTGTTTGAAAGAAAAAAGGAGAGGTAATATCTATCCCTAAATATGAATCCGCATTGTCCATGAATCTCAACGAGTACTAATTGGAAATTTACGCGGTAAGGAACTACTATAGAATAGATGAATACCACAAAAATATTTCCTTTTATGAGCTCTATTCAGTCAATTAATTTCAAATAAGTCGTATCTTGGTCAGACCAATAAATAAAACTGAGGTTATAGTTAAAGCCGCTAGTAGAAAACCGAAAAAACTAGTTATAGTAAGCATGAGGATGAAGGGGCTAAATGAAATATGTTCTTTTTTTATACATATGTTTAGAAAGCACTTTCCTAAGTTTCCAATATTGAAATGAAAGAAAAAGTTCACATGCGAGTTGTTAACTCATCAATCATTATAAACGGTATTAACAAAAAGAAAGAAGAGAGGATGGGAGATAGAAAAAGAAATCAATTAATCATTTGTAACATTTACCCATCCCGGAATTCGGAAGCACGGTATTTCTTAGCCAACTCTTGAATAAATCAATATTGAAACACTAATAAGGAAGAGGGGCGGCGTGTAACTTCATTCAAAAAAGAAAACTTTTTTGAATTCATATGGAACAAAATTAGAAAATCCTTTCGATTTTTATCTTTTTTTTATCGTATTGAATCCATTTTTTGATTTTACAGTACAATCAAAAGTGACCCTCGACTACCTTTCATTTGAGATATTATGTGAATGGCCCTAGTACTGAGTACTGAATTAAATGAGTCAAAATTATATATATAATTATAATATTAAAACAAATAAAGGAAATGTAAATGAAATTAACAAAGGGTATCGCACCGCACGATCAGATCAATTAAGAAAATCAAATCTTTAGTTTCGTCCAAATAGATTCTGAGATTAGTAATTAAAGATTTCCCTTTCTAAGTTATACATTTTTTCTAGATTTATTAGATTTATTAGATAATATTAGATAATTCTAAATCGTCTTTTTATATCCTAAATCGCCGCCGCTCTCGTAATTAGTTCAAGAAGCAACCTTTCAATCGAATACAACAAAACAATGCGTGTAGCACAATTCTTGATTATTACAATTCTATTTTTTCGTTGTTCTCTTTCTAGTATC